CGAAAATAGGATAGATTTATGGAGTTGGTTATCTTTTATGAATTGCTAAAAATAGATAAAAATAACCAGGAATACTATGTGATTCGTTAGTATTTCAAATAGTAATTGGTATTCTAAATACCTCATTCAAGTAGACAAAGAGATGGTTGAATCAAAATAATTTTGTTTAAAGTTCGATTTTTCAGAGGTCAATATGGATGTGCTATCATGTTCCAGCAACACACTAAAAGGGTTATACGAGATATCCGGTGTGGAAGTAGGCCAACATTTCTATTGGCAAATAGGGGGGTTCCAAGTCCACGGTCAAGTACTTATTACCTCTTGGGTTGTAATTGCTATTTTATTAGGTTCAGCTACTATAGCTGTTCGGAACCCACAAACCATTCCGACCGGGGGTCAGAATTTCTTCGAATATGTTCTTGAATTCATTCGAGATGTGAGTAAAACCCAAATTGGAGAAGAATATGGCTCTTGGGTTCCTTTTATTGGAACTATGTTTCTATTTATTTTTGTTTCTAATTGGTCAGGAGCTCTTTTACCTTGGAAAATAATAGAATTACCTCATGGAGAGTTAGCCGCACCTACGAATGATATCAATACTACTGTTGCTTTGGCTTTACTCACGTCAGTGGCATATTTCTATGCAGGTCTTAGCAAAAGGGGATTAAGTTATTTCGGGAAATATATTCAACCAACACCAATACTTTTACCCATTAACATCTTAGAAGATTTCACAAAACCCTTATCACTTAGTTTTCGACTGTTCGGGAATATCTTAGCGGATGAATTAGTAGTTGTTGTTCTTGTTTCTTTAGTACCTTCAGTGGTTCCTATCCCTGTCATGTTCCTTGGATTATTTACAAGTGGTATTCAGGCTCTTATTTTTGCAACTTTAGCTGCGGCTTATATAGGTGAATCCATGGAGGGCCATCATTGAAATCGTTTTTTTTTTAGTTTGGCGCAAAACAACGTATGTGCGGCTCAAGATGATTTACTTAAGGACTAGAAATCTATTAAATTCAGAACAAAAAAAATTACGACATTAGAGAGTTGTAAAAAAGGGGGAAAGAGATCTAAAAGATCTTTTTCCTAAAATTCTCCTTTCGTCCACTTAATAGCCTACCTTTCCTCAACGAATTCTAGTATATTGATCAGCCAATCTTCTTATTCAAATTATAATCTTTAATAAGAATAAGATATATGTTTACTATTTATGACGTGTTTAAATTAAAAAAAAAACAGAAAAAACTATTCTACTTTACAACAGTTTATTTTATTCAACAATTGACCAAAAGAAAATATTCATAAATAATAAAATAAATTGCATGAACTTAGATCAATGAAATAATTCTATGCAATAATTCGCCCTAATCTATGTTTGACAATTTCGATTGGACTCGGTTGGAATAATGATAAAGAAAACGGAAGGGAGAAAAGAATTTACAAAAAAATGGGATTCCTCAAAAAATAGATGGATTCTCGAATCCGAGTGAATCGAATGGTTTACATTATGTAAGAAAGACGTGTATATGTGATAGTAGATATTGCCGAGTTATATAGAAATTAAAGATCTATTTCATTTGACCTACTACTATCTACTGTGTATGGGTTCGAATAAAAGTCTACTTTTTTTGTTGTGGCTGTGAATTGGCTGAATAAACAGATAAAATAATGAAAAGATGTCAGAATTGAACTAACAGTTCGGAACCAAGAAACGGAAGAACAAAAACTCTGTGGATATAAATGAAAAAATAGATATCGAAGCAGTTTTGACGATTCACTACTCTATTATTATTACTTAAATTTGAAGTTTTTAGTTACTTCGACTGGATGAATCCCATCCATGGAATGAATAATTTCGTAATAATTCGTTGATTGATTGTATCATTAACCATTTCTTTTTGTTGGTACGAGGAACTTATCATGAATCCACTGATTTCTGCTGCTTCCGTTATTGCTGCTGGATTGGCCGTAGGGCTTGCTTCTATTGGACCTGGGGTTGGTCAAGGGACTGCTGCGGGTCAAGCCGTAGAAGGTATCGCGAGACAGCCCGAGGCAGAGGGAAAAATACGAGGTACTCTATTGCTTAGTCTAGCTTTTATGGAAGCTTTAACCATTTATGGATTGGTTGTAGCATTAGCACTTTTATTTGCGAATCCTTTTGTTTAATCGTACAAATAAAAAAAATACCTATTTTATTGCTTTGGACTTGTCCTTTGCTTTTCAAATTCGATCCAAATTTCACTCATACAATTCCTTATTCGTTGATAAAATAACCTACGGGAAGGGCTGATTTGCAGATGAGGAATTAGCATACCAACTCACTTTCATCCTTCCCGTGCGGAGTCCAAGGGAAACTCCTTTTCTCAGGTCTTGCAACAATCAAGGGGTAGTTCATACTTTATAACTCGAATCTTTTTTGACTCGATTTCAAAAAAGAATAAATAAAACAGAGGGGTAAAGTGATCAAAAACTAACTTAACTCTAATCGATTTTTGAG